CTTACTATACCTGCTGCTGTAGCATTATAAACATTATTATTACTCTTACTCCCGTCGGGATAAATCTGACCCCTTCCCCTGTTCCCGCCTACGTATATGGGATATTTTAAGAAGTGAACATCTTTCTTAGTCGCAGGGTCCGGGGAAAGAATAGGAAAGGTGATTTCACTATATTTCTGACCAGGAACAGGCCCTATCACAAGAATATTTTTTTTAGTGGGACGATAGCTCTGAAAAGACAGATTGCCCATCTTTTCTTTAATCTCGGGAGAAATACGATCGGGGGGGGCTAATTCAAACCCTTCGGGTAAAATAAGAACAGCCCCCACATTCAAACCGCCCTTTTTACCATTCGCAAGAACTTGTTTCAGTTGCATATCATAAGGAATTCGAACAACTGCTTCAAATACAGTATCAGGAAGTACCGCTTGTGGAACCTCGATATCCACGGGCTTATTAGCTAAATGGCAGTTGGCACAGACAATACGGCCGGTTGCTTCTCGTGGATTTTCATAACCCTGCTGTGCAAAAATGGGATATGCATTTGAAACGGGTGCCCAAGTTATTATATATATCATGAGTGATACGGAAATAGATCGAGTAATCTCTTCCTTTATCGAAGAAAAGGTATTTCTAGTTTGCATGGTCCAATCATTGAGCCCAAAAATTTCTACAATAAAATTAGGTAGGTCCCTAGTATAGTTCCCTATCCATGATTCTGCTATTTACTGAAATAATGTTACTCTAATATAGGAGGCATCCTTCTGGATGGGTAGAAGGAATAAGTACAATTTTGAATGTTTTACTTATGTACAAAGTAACAAACATTAGATTTTTCAGTCATTCATTGAATGATAAATCACTACAAGTGACGGAGATACACGATTTAAATAACGGAAGATCCAATATTTAAAAATTGTGTCAAGAATGACTGGAAAAGTGGAAACAAGACCGGATATAATTTGATCGTTATGAGAAAATCCAAAATCTTTGTAGACAGAACCAATCATTAGTTCCCAACCATGGGGCGAATGGAATCCTATACATAAATCAGTTAATAAAAGAATAGAAAAAGCTTTTATTGTGTCGCTTAAGTTATATAGGAACTCTTGAACCCAAGAGTTAAGAATAACAAGTTCTTCATTACCAAGAATAGAATAACCACTTAGAATAACGAAACTGATTATATTTGTCGAGAAGTGCAAAATCGTATGGATACGATCCTCATTGTGCATCTTGATCAATTGGATCGTTTCTTTGTAGATTCCGATACGAAGCTTTTGTAGATGTGTTTCTGGGTATTCCTTTAGCATTTCGTCCAAGAGAAAGAGTTCCTCTAATTCTATAACTTTTTTTATAATACTCTTTTCTTGAATATCATTCAAAAAAATTTCGGATTGACCAGTATTCCACCAATTAGTAACCCAAGATTCTAGGCTTTTTTTAAATGAAAGAGAGATCCACCAGGGCAAAAATACTATAGATGCAAGATATAGAAGGGGAATGAATGCTTTCTTTTTTGCCATTTTTTCGTCTTTGATTTTTTAATGAACTCACTTCATTCGTTAACTCTATACACTACTAATATTTATATCAAACATAAGTTCTATTACAAGTAATATGGATACTATTATGAATCCATTCCCTGTTTTTTAGTTTTTGATTTGTGATTCATTAGTTAATCCTTGAATTTCGAAATAATACAGAAAGAAAATAAAAAGAATCCACTTTTGTTACTATGGAGTTGATTTACATACGCATAAAAATTTCGGACAAAGACAGTTTTCTGGCTGTTCCGTATACGTCTGCTTTGGCTCAAATGAGCATTCTGAAGAAATTCCAGTTAAGTTATACTATTACTATGGTCTATAAAAAAGACTATTCTTTAATTTGAGTTTTATCCCTCTTGCTACGAACTAAGAAAGCATTCATTCTGAACTTTATTTTTCAAAAAACTTCAATTGGTACACGCAAGAAATAGGCCAATTCGGCAGCCTTTTGCTCAATTTCTCGTGGGGTCAGATTCTGATCGGTACGAGTCAAGGGAATGGCCCCTTGGCCTCTGATTTCCATATAAAGGACACGACGTGCATAAATACCCTCTTTAACTTCTATTCTGATGGACTGAATGTCTTTCATAAGGAATCGGAGGAAGATTCGACGATTTTTTCCAGGAAACCCCCAACGAAAAATACACACTATTCCTTCTTTTCTATCGAATCGATCATAACCGCTACCTACATTCCACAAAATTGTGCACCACAAATAGGAGCTAATAAAGAGACCTGCGATCCCATAGAAAGACATCACGATCCCCTGTGGAAAAAAAATGATTTGCTGAGACGGAAATAAAGATATCAAATCCCTACCAAGATAACTGGAAGTTCCAACCAATAAAAACCCTAATGAACCTAAAAAAAGGATAAAGGCCCAGCAGAAATTGCTGATTTTTCGAGATCCTCTTATAAATTCTATCCATATACGTTCTGATCGCCAACTCATACTAGATCTCGTTGCATTTTATTGGAATTGATAGAATAACATCTATTTTACTTTTTTTGTTTCCGAAGTAACTCTAATCAACTAGCACTATTTTGATGTGAACCCTTACTTTAGGAGTAATTCATCGAATGACTTAGATCTAAAATAATAACATCACCTTTCTATGATTCCCTATAGATACCTACATCCATATAGATATATTGACTTTACATCTCAAACATTCGTCGCCTGATCTGTTATATATTTTCTATTTTCAAATACTTATAATTCATTTCCTCAGATATCATGTTTATGCATGTATAATCGCTTATGTTTGGAGTCAGCCACATGTTAGACTCTAGTCTACTAAATAGATAGCTGTGTTATCGTCAAAGTCTAAGTTTTGAAAAAAAAATAGACGGCACTAGCATATTTAAAAAATCTTGTTTTTTTGAACATGAAGAGATAAAGAAGCCATTGCAATTGCCGGAAATACTAGGCCCACTAAAGGCACAAAAATAGAGGGTAAGGTGGTGAGAGTTGTCATAGAATGGATACCTCGACTTAATATTTGTACCTGTTATTTATTGTTATATTAATTGTTATATTAATATTTTTACCTGTTATTTATTGATTGTTATAAAAGGTATCTTATAATTATACTAATTCATATATAATTATACTAAGTAATATCTACGTGAGTATATATAGAAAAGGAATGAGGAATGTCGAATTAAATTTACTCATCTTTCGACATGAAATATATGTATCATAATAGACTTTTGTATTATTTTATTTATTATCTTGTCTTATAATTTTTTTTTATTAAAATTTAATAAAGATTTTCTTACAAATTCCAAAAAAGTTCGTTATAATCCGATCCAACAACAGGGATTCTTAGTAAAACTAGAGATCCTCTAGAGATGTAGAAAGATGCAAGACTCTATGCCGCTATTTGCTATAGTTGAATTATATATACACATGGAATGTAAGAAGGGGAGCATGAAATTCATTTTATTCCCCTTGCCAAAGTTTGCGGAAGAAATAATTCGCTCTTTTATTTTGTTTGATAGGGGTTTCCTAATTACTAATCAGGAATATCGGTAAAAAAAATTTCTCCGCATGATTCTTTCTACAATTTTATCTTATGTTACCAAAGAAAAATCCATTCTTCGAATTTTTACTTTGATTCCTATAAACTAAATAACTACTTGTTCGTCACAAATAAAATAATGAATTTTTTAAGTTTTAAGTAAGGCTTTACTTGATTGAATTTTGATTCGAGGGAACGAAAGCGTGGAGCTGAAATAACTCACTCAAAACACCTTTTAAAGGATTCCGTGGTACGATTAGATCGAATAAGCCCTTATGGAATAAATATTCAGCCGCCTGTGAACCCTCAGGGACTGTCTTATTCAATGTTTGTTCAATTACTCTTTTACCCGCAAATGCGATGTAGGCATTGGGTTCGGCAATAATGATATCCCCCAACATACCAAAACTAGCTGTCACCCCACCAGTAGTAGGAGATGTAAGGATTGCTACATAGAATAATTTTTTATTTGATTGATAATCATATAAAGCGGAAGATATTTTGGCCATTTGCATCAAGCTCAAACTTCCTTCTTGCATGCGTGCTCCTCCAGAAGCACACACTAAAATAAGAGGTAAAAATTGATTGGTAGCATACTCGATCAAACGGGTGATTTTCTCGCCTACTACGGATCCCATACTACCCCCCATAAACTGAAAATCCATAACCCCAATTGCTACGGGAATACCGTTTAATTTACCTGTGCCTGTTTGAATAGCCTCAGTTAATCCTGTCTTTCTTTGATAAGAATCAATACGATCTTTATAAGGTTCCTCCTCCGAATGAAATTCAATGGGATCCAAAGAGACCATGTCTTCATCCATGGGGTCCCAAGTACCTGGATCAATCGAAAGTTCGATTCTATCTGAACTACTCATTTTCAAATGGTATCCACATTGTTCACAAATATTCATTTTTGATTTCAAAAATTTCTTATAATTTAATCCATAACAATTTTCGCATTGAACCCACAAATGCCTGTATTTTTGAGTTACATCTAGATCATTAGAACTTTCTGTTCTAGTTAAATCACTTCCATCCGTGCTAGTTCTTATACTGGAACTCTCACTTTCACTACTATTTCCACCTTCACCACAAATGTAACTATAAATGTAACTGTCACTGTAATTGTGACTACCACTTAAAATGTAACTATCAAGACAGATTTGAGCCCGAAGATAACTGTCAATGCAACTATTAATGTGATTATTCCAACTATATTTAGTATCATACATGTAACGATCATAGTGGGAATCATCACTCTTAGGTACATGATTTTGATAAGTAGAGTTCCGAAAACTATAAAAAGAATTTTCTAGTTCACTTACAAAAGAAGGATCATTGTCAATCTCAAAAATTTTATTTTCACTATCCAAATATATGGAATAACTGCTGCTATTACTATCCCTAACTAAAAAAGTGTCAT